ATCCTAATAAACGACCTAATAATCCGGAAATTAATGAACCTAATAAAGGTAATAATAATATTAATAATACCATATTATATACTATCTATATTAATATTACCTTTTACTCTATAATAACAAACTAATATACTTAATCCTATAGCTGATTCTGCACCTGCTATTATTAATATAACTATTGTTCATATTAAACCTATACTATCATCAAAATAATTACTACTTAATAATATATTAAATGTACCACCTAATAACATTATTTCTATAGCTATAAATAATAATATTACACTTTTCTATTTAATATAAATCCTAATAAACCTATTATTAATATATAATGACTTATTAACATTTTTTTTTATTTATTTTAATTTTATATTTATTTTTATTATATATTTTATATATAATATATAATTAATATTTATTCATATTCTATTACATGATAAAAATATTATAATTAAATAATTAATATTTATGTATAGTTATATATTATACTTATTAAATAATATTTTATATTAATTAAACAGCATATAATAATAAGAATGAGATCATTAAACAGAATAATCCTGTAGCTTCACTTAATGCAAAACCTAATATTGCATATGTAAATAATGTTGATCTTACTGATGGGTTACGAGCTGTACCATTAATTAAAGCTGCGAATACTAAAGCGATACCTATTCCGGCACCTAATAATCCTATAGTAGCTATACCACTACCTATATATTTTCCTGCTAATACTAATTGCATATCTATATTTTATAATAATTCATAATAATGACCTTTGTATTTTAAATATAAAACCAATATATAAAACACTACACCATAAATATGATCTTATATAAAAATATAAAGTTCTAGGTGAGGATTGGTCTACTTATATATATTATATATATTAGATATAAGTAATATTCTAATTAATTATTATTTTAATTATAATGGATAGGTTTCGATTATTGGTACATCGAGTTAAGCTGTAGACTTAATGGCAAACGGCCGTTATGAGTTCGATTCTCATCCTATTCATATAATTATATTAAAATAATAAATTATATATAAGAATATAAAGTATTATTAATTATAATTTTATGTAAAGTTAATAATATATAATATATATATATATTAATATATAATAGAAAATATATATATTATTAATATATGGGGTATGATAGATTTGAACTACCACTCTACTATGTGTAAGATAGTCGCTTTGCCAATTAAGCTAATACCCTTGATTTTAAATAAATATATTTATATACAGATATAAGCCAAACGGTGAGGCGCTACTTTTGGGAAGTAGATACGGTTAGTTCGACTCTAACATATCTGATAAATATTTATATTAATAAATATATAAAATAATTAATAATCTATTTTATAATAATAAGTGTAATGAGACTCGAACTCACGCAAAACTACTTAAAAGGTAGTTGTTCTACCACTGAACTATACACTCATATATAATTAATATAATTTAAATTGGTGAGATTCGAACTCACATGATCCTAACTCAAATTCAGGCCGACTTCCCTATTAGTCCACAATTTATAATAAAATATTCATAAAGGGAATTTTTATTAGGACAAATATAAATAAGAATATATTTATTAATATCAATCAAAGGACTTGAACCTTTATGCTATATTGCAACTCATTTTAAGTGAGTCGTGTCTACCATTCCACCAGATTGATATAACTATATTATATTTACTTTTATAGAATTACAGAGACTCGAACTCTGATCAAACCATTATGAGTGGTCGGCTTTACCCTTAAGCTATAATTCTTAATATAATATTAATATTGCAATAACGCGATTCGAACACGTAGTATGAGATCATGAGTCTCATGTGTTAGCCAATTACACCATACTGCGATAATTATTTATTTTTATCAACCTTAACTGGATTCGAACCAGTACTATTAGTATGAAGAACTAATGTCATAACCATTTGACTATAAGGTCATATATTATAATTATATATAATAATACCAATTACTTATAATAAATAATAATATTTGTATAGTTATAAAAAATATATATATTAATATATTATTGTTCATTTAATCACTCTAAAAAATTATCTAAATTTACTGATTCAATAACTATAGGCATTTCTGAATGACCTTGTCCACAGATTTCTTGACATTGACCATAGAAAATACCTTCTCTTTGTATTAATGTACTAATTTGATTTAAACGACCAGGTACAGCATCAATTTTAACACCTAATGAAGGTATAGAGAAACAATGGATAACATCACCAGCAGTAACTATAAATCTTATATGAGTATCAACTGGAACAACAACACGGTTATCAACATCTAATAAACGTAATTGTCCAACTTCTAATAAATCATCAGGTATAATATATGATTCTAATTGTACAGTTTCACCACTATCATTAATAAAATCACTATATTCATATACTCAATATCATTGGTAACCTATAGCTTTAATAGTCATAGCTGGATTTACAACATCATCACTTAAATATAATAATACAAATGATGGGAAAGCTATTAATACTAATATTACAGCTGGGAATATTGTTCAAATTACTTCTAATGTTGTTCCATGTATTAAATATTTATAACTTATTGGATTATTTTTAAATACTTTAATTAAACTTACTAATATATATGTTACTAAACATAATACTATTACCATATAATACATTATTGTATCATGTAATTCTTGTATTCCTTCAGCTATTGGTGTTGCTGAATCTTGAAAATACATACCTCATGGTGTTGCAACATCATTAGCTATTAATGATATATTTTCTATACCTAATGATGTAAATATATTAATATTTGATATTATTGTTAATATATCATATTTCATATTTTATTTTTAATTATTATATATTTTTATATTATATATTTTTATTTTATATATATTATTTTTATATATACTATATTTTTATATACGGCTAATCTGACTCGAACAGATGCTCAATGATTGGAAGTCACTAGGTCTACCAGTTAACCTATAGCCGCTATTAATAATATAAAATAATATTAATTACTTATAATAATATATAATATATATTTTAACTATAAGTAAGTTTTATTATTAAAATAAATATTCTAGTCGTTTAACCGGTAAGACAGGGTACTTCTAATACCCTAATTAAGGTTCGAGTCCTTACTAGAATGTAATATATAATATATATTATTATATAAGCCTTACTAGAATTGAACTAGTACAACTAACTTATCAAGTTAGCACTCTACCATTAAGTTAAAGGCTTAATAAAATATAATATATAACTACTTATAAAAAATTAATAAATGTAAAGTTAAATAAAAAATTATTATTATTATATATATTATAAATATATATATAATTATATTGATAATGGTAAACCATCAAAAATATATAAAATAGAAGGTATAAATAATAAGAAACCAAATAATAAAGGTAAGAAAATAGTTCAACATAAATGTAATAAATTATCATAAGTAAAACGAGGGAAAGAAGCTCTAACTCAAATAAATGTAAACATTAAAATAATTAATTTAATACCTAAAGCTATACCATAAAATGAACCTTCAACTAAACTAAATAATAAAGAATATTGATAAGAATCAAATAATAAATATAAAATATTATTAATAATTTCTGGATATAAATAACCACCTAAAAATAATAATGTAGTAGCAGCACACATTAAAATAATATTACTATATTCAGCTAAAAAGAAGAAAACAAAAGGACTAGCACTATATTCAGTAAAGAAACCAGCAACTAATTCACTTTCAGCTTCAACTAAATCAAATGGAGGACGATTAGTTTCAGCTATAGTACTAATAAAAAATATTAAACCTAATGGTAAAAATGGTATAACTAATCATATTATACGTTGTATTTCTATAACACCACTAACATTCATATCACTAGCTATCATTAAACATATAATATATATTGTTGTTAATACTAATTCATAACTTATTAATTGAGCTGTAGAACGTATAGATCCTAAAAATGAATATTTACTATTAGAACTTCAACCTGATAATAATGTACCAAATACTCCAATACTACCTATAGCTAATGAAAATAATATACCATTATCTATATCTCCTAATGTTAATGATGGTCCTAATGGAATAACTAATCATCCTAATAATGCTGTTATTAATGTTATTATAGGACTAATAACTAATATAATACCATTTGCTTCTTTTGGTATTATTATTTCTTTAATTAATAATTTTACAGCATCAGCAAATGCTTGTAATAAACCATAATAACCTACTGCATTTGGTCCTAATCTACGTTGCATATATCCCAAGGTTTTTCTTTCTGCAACTGTTAAATAAGCTACTGAAAATAATACACATACTAAAAATAATAATACTTCTATAATATCTAATATTAATGCCATATTATACATAATTTAATTATAATACTAATAAATTAATTATCTAAATAATAAATATTATTAATTTATTATATATTATTATATATACTATATTTAATTATAATTTTATTATATATATTTATTCTATATATAATATATTATAATATTATGTAAAGTTATATTTAAAATATTTAATTTATATTATTTAATTATTGAATACTAATATAATAATAATTATATATTTTTATTATTATTTAATATTGATGAGTTATATAATAATATTATTGCACTTAATATTGATAATAATAATATTAAACCTAATATTATAAATAATAATGCATATTCAGTATATAATAACTCACCAATAACACGCATTTCAGTTAATTGATTAATATTAGATCAATTAGTAACTAATAAATTATTAATAGTAAATAATGAATTAAAATCTAATAAATTAGAACTATCAATAAAAAATATATTATTAAATAATTTAATAAATATATCAGTAGATATTGATGTATTTAAAGTTAATTTAGTATAAATATAACTAAATATAAATGTTATATTTAATATTGTCATAATTATTAAAATATAATCTGGTTTACTATTAGCAGAAGTTAATTCAGATAATTTTAAATTCATTAATGATAATATAAATAAAAATAATATTGCTATAGCACCTACATATATTAATAAATATAATAAACCTATAACACCTAAACCAATATTATATAAATATAAACTTAATCATACATATAATAATATTAAATATAAAATACTAACTATAGCATTTCTTCTACTTAATATAGCTATACCTGTACCTATTAATAAATAATATAATAAATCTAAACCTAATTGATTTAAATTAACTATTGTATCATATCATAACATATTATTATATATTATATACCTTATAAATTAAAGGATAAAAATAAAATAAAAAAATAAAATCTAATCTAGTCCTTAATAGGAGTCGAACCTATCTATTAGTATTAACAGTACTATGTTTTACCGATAAACTATAAGGACATAATTATTAATATAATATTATTAATAATAATAATTAATTAATATAATATATATTAATATATTTACTTATAAAATAAGTTATGTATAGTTAAAAATATATAATAGTTAAAAGAATATAATATTAATGAGCATATAAAGCATCTTTAATATAACTACAAACTAAAATACAGAATACATAAGATTGTATACAAGCTATAGCACTTTCTAAACACATAATACCTAATATTAAACCTAAAGGTAAAATACCAATAACAAATAATAAAGCTGAAGAAGCCATAAAGTCAAATATTAAACCACTTAATATAACTAATAATAAGTGACCAGCTAATATATTAGAACCTAAACGTAAACCTAAACTGATACTACGAGCAGCATTAGATAAACCTTCAATAATAACTAAAACTGGAACTAATGGTAAACTAGTACCTGATGGAACAAATAAACCAAAATAACCTAATTTTTGAGTATTAAAACCTAAAATAGTAATACCAATTCATAAAGTCATACTTAATGAAACAGTAAATACTAATTGTGCCATAATAGCAAAATTATATGGAACTAAACTAATTAAATTACTAAATAATATAAATATAAATAAACTATAAATAAATGGTATAAATATTTGTCCTTTATTTCCTATTTGTGTTGCTACCATATTATATATTGTACTATATAATGCTTCTACAACTATTGTTCATCTTGTAGGTATTATACCTACATTATTTGTTGTTACTATATGTAAAACATATATTATAAATAATACTATAATAGTATATACACTAAATGTTGTTAAACTTAATGCAGAAATATCACTAAATGGTGAATATATTCCTACATATGATCTAATTTCAAATTGATCTAATGGTGAATTTATTAAATATAACATTTTTATTTTTTATCTTTAATTATTATTATTATTTATATAAATATTATATATTAAAAATATATTTTATATTATTATAAAATATTATTATTAAATAATTTATATAAATTTGTTATTATTAATTTATTATTATTTTAATATTATATTAAATATATATTATAATTTTGATATAAATATTCTACTTAAATATACTACTAATAATCTTGGTAATATGATTTTAGATACTAAATATATTATAATTAATAATATACCATATCCTCATACTAATTGATTTACAAAATAAAATGGTACTAATTGTGGCATTTATGTTAATTTATAAATATATAGGCATATATATAATAATTTTACCTAATAATGTATATATATTAAATATAATGTATAGTGATATATAATTATACTAAAATAATAAATTATAATTATATTATTATAATATATTATGATTGTATTACTGGAGTATTAAATGTATGTAATGAAGGAGGATTATCTGCAGCTCATTCAATACTTGGTGCTCTATGTGTATTAAACTCATTATAAATTAAGTTTGACTCAGTAAAGTCTGGATCATATAATGTTGATACAGCTACTGTATCTTTATTAGATAAACCATTAACTAATTGATCATATACTATATAGAAGAATAAGAATAATGACACTAATGATATTATAGAACCAAAACTACTTACTAAATTTCAACCATAGAATGCATCAGGATAATTAGGTATTCTACGAGGCATTTGTTGTAAACCTAAGAAGTGTTGTGGCATAAATGTTAAGTTTGTACCTATAAATAATGTTCAGAATTGGATTTGACCTAATAATTCATTATAATATAAACCTAATATTTTAGTACTTCAGAAATAATAACCAGCAAATATACTAAATATAGCACCTAAACTTAATACATAGTGGAAGTGAGCTACAACATAATATGTATCATGGAATGCTATATCTAAACTAGCATTAGCTAATACAACACCTGTAACACCACCAACTGTAAATAAGAATATAAAACCTACAGTAAATAATAATGATGTTGTAAATCTCAATGATCCACCATATAATGATGCTAATCAACTAAATATTTTAACACCAGTAGGTATAGCAATAATTAATGTTGCTGCTGTAAAGTATGCACGAGAATCTGCATCTAATCCAACAGTAAACATATGATGGCTTCAAACACAGAACCCTAAGAATCCAATTGATGCCATAGCATATATCATACCCATTGTACCAAATATTGGTTTTTTAGCATATACAGCTATTATTTGTGATACCATACCAAAACCAGGTATAATTAAAATATAACATATTTATATTTTAATAAAAAAAAATGGACTATCTCTTATATAATATTTTATAATAATATTATACTGTTGTATATAGTCTCTTAAGCAATATATATTATTATATATAATATATACTACCTGTGGATTTATTTATTAGTCTATATTAATTTTAATAGACATATATTCCCACATATAACAACATAATGAGGCTTATATTTTAATTATAACCTCAGGATGACCGAAAAATCAGAAAATATGCTGATATAAAATAGGATCACCACCACCACTAACTTCAAAGAAACTTGTATTAAAATTACGATCAGTTAATAACATTGTTAAACCTGAAGCTAATACTGGTAATGATAATAATAATAATACAGCTGTAATTAATACAGATCATGTAAATAATGTCATTTTACTATAATCCATACCATTAGCTCTCATATTAATTATAGTAACCATTAAATTAATAGCACCTAATAATGATGAAATACCAGATAAATGTAATGAGAATATTAACATATCTACAGATGGACCACTATGTGATTGTATACTAGATAAGGGTGGGTATACTGTTCACCCTGTTCCTGCTCCACTTTCTACTATAGTTGATGATACAGCTAATAATAATGATGGAACTAATAATCAGAATGCTACATTATTAATACGAGGGAAACTCATATCTAAAGCACCTAACATTAATGGAACTAAATAGTTTGCAAAGAATCCCATTGTCATTGGCATTACTAAAAAGAATATCATCATTACTGCATGTGCTGATATTACTACATTAAATAATTGACCATTATGGAATAATATTTGTGGACTTGGTCCTGCTAATTCTAAACGTATTATTATACTTAAAGCAGTACCTATTAATCCAGCAAATACAGCAAATATTATATATAATATAGCAATCTCTTTACAATTTGTTGAAAATAATCAACGTTGTATTCATGCTCATGTTGTTATGTTATGTGTATTATTATGCATAACTTTATTTTTATTTATATATTTTCCTATATTTATATATTTTATATTTCTTATTAATAGATTGTTCACTTTAATTATATTTTTATTTTTTTTTCGATAAAATTTTTATTTATTACTTATAAATATATATATTTTTTTTTATAGTATAGTTATATATTTATATATTTAATATAATTAAATATGACTTAATGTTACACTAATATTAAATTTACCATTTTTATTAATTAATGTTTTATTATTAGTTGTTAAATGACTTGATTTACTATTTAAACGATAACTATTATTATTAATAATTGATGTTAAATTACTATAATTTAAAGTACCTGATTGTTTTAATGAATATACTGATCTAGCATTACTATCTGATTTAGCTAATTTACCTTTATATACTCAATCATAACCAATAATATATTGATATAATAATAATTGTTCAATAGTATTATTATTATTAATATATCCAATATTTCTAATATCAATATTATTAGATAAATTAGATATATCTTTTAATATTAATAATTTATTTAAATATTTTATATTATTAATTTTATTATTTATAATATTATTTATATTTATTTGTCCTGATGCTGATGGTATATTTTTTAATATTATATTACTATATAATCCTTTATATTGATTATATTTATATATATTATGACTTATAGTTTTACTTAATATTGTACTATCTAAATAATCATATGTTAAATATATAGGTTCAATAATAACATCTTTATTATATAATTTACTTAATAATTTATTAATATTATTATTTTTATTTATCATTTTACTTATTAATCTATTTCATAATGATATATTAGTTGTATAAATATTATTTTTATTTATTATTTTTGGTTTATATATAAATATTATTATATTTAATTTATTCATTGTATGATTAAATATTGGACCATTATAATGAATATTTAATATATTATTAAATATATATTGTGTCATTATATTATTAATTAATATTTCAACAATTTTATCTTTATGTAATGTTTTTAATAAATTATTTGTATTATAATTATATATATTATTATTAAAATCTAAACTATTATTATATTTAGCTAATTTATTATTTAATATTTTATTATTATTTATATTAATTATATTATTATATTTATTATATAAATTTATTTTAGCTAATTTATTATTTAAAGATTTATTATTATTATTTTCGGATATATTATTTAATAATTGATATATTAATTCTTTAATTATTTGTAAACGTTTATTATATAAATTTTTATTCATATATTTTTATATTATTTAATTATTGTCATAATTATATTATAATTATAATTATAATATATTATTATTATTGATATATTATTTATTTTATTAATAAAATAAAATATAGATATTTATATTATATTTAATATAATAAAATATACTTAGAGCAGGGATTGAACCTACATTGATTGTATATGAGACAATCGTTCTAACCATTTGAACTATCTAAGTAATAAAAAAAAAATGTCCTCAACAGGAATTGAACCTATACAACCAGAGCTTCAATCTAGTGCTCTACCATTTAAGCTATGTGGACAAAAAGAAAGGGGGGGGGATAGTAAAGAGGATAATTAACCGCAGCAGATTCATCTACCACAACTATATTTCAACTTCTCAGCTGTCACTCATAGTATTTATTACCATATTATAAAAATAAAATAATAATATAAATAATTATAAATTATAATAAATAATAATAATAAGTGAATGACTATGTGTTTCAGCCAAATGATGAGTAATTAGTACCCTTAGGAAACAACTTCACGGTGTCATACTAATACACCATTACTGACAATTCCGATTTAATATATACAAATTTCAGTATATAATTCACATAATATATATATAATATACATATCTTAAAAAGATAATTATAATATAATATATTAAACATTTTAAGTCAATTAATTTAATAATTAATAATTATTTTATTAGACTTTGTATGTTTAATTGTATCACGTATGTAGCCCATAATATAAAGGCCATGAAGACTTGTCTTAATCTATTTAATATTTTTCGTTCTATGAAAAATCTAAATTTTTTATTAAATTTAGATAGATTACGTTCATTAACGGACTTAACCTAATACTTTACAGCATGAACTAGAGACAGTTATGTAGCACTTGTAAATAATATAAAATTAAATATGCAAATTATGGTAAGATTAGCGTGTATTATCGCATTAAACTACATGATCCACTGTTAATAACCTAAACGGTCTATTGTTTTGAGTTTCTACACTGTGTAGTACTCCTCAGGTGGTATGTTCTCATATTAACTTTATAAAAATAAATTTATATTTTTATTAACATACATTGTTTACACCTATAACTAATTGGTTGACTAGTCCAATTTGATACTATAGGTTTCGTCACTCAATGTCAATATTATTATAATTAAATACCTTCATATATTGGTTGTCATACATGTATCTATAGATTTAACCCTTACTCATGTACTTCATTATAATTTAAATAATAATATTCTAGATTTTTTTTAATCCATACTACTGACCCTTTATACCATTAATGTGTACCACTTGTCCTATATGTCTAACCGCAACGGCTGGCACATAAATTAGTTAGGACTATTTATATAATTTTACTCATTATGTCAATTATATATTAAGATTTTATACTTTAACATTTTCCTCTACTGAGGTATATTATTTATAATTATTAATAATTTAATAATCATTGTTTATTAAATAATATTTATTATTCATCTTGTTAGATTACTCGTTCAGACTTTCGTCCATTGACAAATGTTACTTACTGCTGTATCTAATAGATATTAACCATTATTTCAAGGTTAACGTGACTGTTCCAACTTTCATTGTCAGCTAAACATAGTATTGGCTTGGTAGTCTATTATACTACCAACTACCTAATGTTATTAATGACTTGACTATTATCAAATATATATTTATATTCTTTATTTTTTAATTTTATTTAATTTATATCAGTATTTAACTGAAACAATAGTTCATATTATCATTCTTTACTCACGTTTTCACGACATTAATATAATATATATTATTTTTAATAATATTATTATATCGTTTCATTCGCATGTATTATGTATCTAACTAGCGGTTACACTGAGCCAACATCAAGCTCAAATATTATTTTTATTCACTACAATATTACTTATATATTTTTAAATATTTATTCAAGAACAAGCGGATTCGAACCACTAATGTCTGATTTGAAGTCAGAAGTATTACCATTATACTATGCTCTTATAAACACCTAATAAGAGTCGAACTTATGTCATTAGTATCGTGGACTAATATTTTACCGCTTAAACTATAGGTGCTATTAAATTTATTTTTCTTATATCATTTTTATTTTTTATATTAATATGATTGATGAGAATCGAACTCATAATTAATTAAGACCTAAACTTAATACGTTAACCATTTCGTCACAATCAATAATTATTTTACTCTTATAAAGATATATTATTATTAATTTAATAATATATAATAATATTTATATATTTTAATAAGCTATATATTATATAATGTTTATCTTATATTAAATATAAAACTATATTATATGGATATAATATTTAATATATTCCTATAAAGTACCATATAATTAATTTAATAGAATAGACTTTTTAGTAAAATAATATATATTATTTATCTTTATATTCATATTTAATGGTAAATATTACGGACGCGGTAAGATTCGAACTTACGGTTTCAATAATGAAACATAACTACTCAAGAGTCACACTTTAGACCACTCAGTCACACGTCCTATAAATTTATAAATAATAAATATGCTGAATAGTGGACTCGAACCACTAACTGTCGATTACAAAACGACTGCTTTACCAGTTAAGCCAATTCAGCAATATATATATTATATATTTATAATATATAAATAATGAGTACAATGATAAGAGATATATATAGTATAATTTAATTTGGTAAATTATTACTTAATAATTAAGTATAAACCATATTTATCATAAAAAATTTATGATATTAATGTTATAGTCTTTAACACAAATAAATGTATATTTAGAACCGATTCGTACTTGATATGCTATCAGTACTACGTCAATTTAAAAATTAATATGAATCTCTCTACTTAGCTATTATCTAAATATAAAAAATAATTTTAGAAATACACCATTGGTAAAGTAATAGTAATCCTTTCGTACTAACTATTAAGTCTAAATTTACATGATCCCATAGCAGATAAGAACCGAACTGTCTTGCGACGTTCTTAACCCAACTCACGTAGCGTTTTATTTGACGAACAGTCAAACCCTTACAAGCAACTACAACCTGTAGGATACGCTGAGTCGACATCGAGGTGCCAAACTTCCCTTACAATATGTACTCTCTCGGGAAATAAGCCTGTTCAATTGTTATGATATTTTATCCGTTATAATTTGGTATAAAACCGAATATATTAGTTATATATTCGATAATCACATTACTGATTATATCTCTAAATATTACTATTTAGTTCAGACTATTTCATCATATTTATCTAATAAATTTCAAAAATATTAATAATCTATAAAACCTTACATATAAACTATTTAACCAATGTATAGTTAAATACTATGAATTATGTATCCATATATAATTTATACTTCATACATTCAATATTTTTTATATATTCATAGACATAACTATGAAATAAATCATATGAACTATGAGGTATAACTATAATAGGTTTACCTCGTTCTAATTTTATATAAGAATTTAAATTAAATTTCTGATTTAACTCAATTATCATTTGATTCACATCTTCAATTGTAAATGATTGAGTATTTAATACAAAATTTCTTTGTTTAACATGATTATGATAATATAATCAACCACCATCATCCATAAATCAATAAGCTAAACCTCTAGCCGTTAAATGTTTTTCTATTAATCCTTTAGGTACATATTTTTTATTCGTATCTGGATTAATAAATAAATTAGCTATTTGATTAAATTGTACAACTGATAATGTTTGAAATCCTCAATTTGATACAATTTTACCAGGTGTTACTTTACTTTCTCTATTTTTAGGATGTGGTTCAGAAATTATAAAATCATCAAATACTTTAACAATATGGTTTATATAATCTAAATATTTATTACTTCATTCAAATTTTATACGATGTGTTTTACCATTATTTTGAGTATTAATGCTAGCATCACCTAACATTAAACCTATTAATGTTTCAAATTGTATATTTGTTAAATCAGGTAATTGTTTTTTATATTCTTTATATAATTTATGATTTGGTGACTTTAAATGTAATAAATCTGATTTTAATATTTTATTGTTCATGGTTTTAATATTTATTTTTGAAATTTATTGTCTTAATATGTTGGGCGCTACAATCTTAATATATTAAAAATATATTGTAATGTTATAGATAAGTTATTAACTTAATAATATAGTTCTATATAGAATCTATGAGAGAACTTATCTATATGATTGTTTGAAAGATTATTGTTGATACTACTCACTTTCTAGTCGTTAAACGTTCTTATATCATCATTATTATTATATATTAATAATGTATATCGACATAAGCTTCGCTGTAGATTGTCCTTAATAATATTTTTTAATTAAGGAGTTCCCTACAATTCACCCAATGTATTAATTATCCAACATTATTATGATTATAATATCTTAAATGTGGATAATTTAATATCCAAAGATAATTATAAATATAATATATTAATCTATTATTAATATTTAATAAAATATATTATCTAGGAGGACAACAAATTTATCCCTAACGTACCTTTATCCGTTATCATTATGTCTTACTATCAACAATAATTGTTCACTATACCACACTTATGTGCTCATTTGACCTGTATGTCTTATGATTTGAGTGCCATTACGCTATTACACTTAATATTAACATTATTTAATATGTTACTTAGTATTACTGCTAAGTTATATGACACATCACGTTGTATAACATTGAACAAAATTAATAAATTAATTTCGTATAACTATATACATTATACATAATAATATATTATGTATTTATATTAAAATATATTATGGTTATTTGTATTATGGACACCTCAGATACTATGGCTGAGGTAATCGCCCCAATTAAACTGTCATACAGTAACTGTCACTATATTATAAATATTTAATAAATAATATTTAATTAAATTATTATAATTTTTTATAGTTAAGTTTAATAATTTAACAATATTTCTGATATATATTATCTTAGAAATATATATTAATTATTATACAATATACTGTATACAGTGAAGGTGTTAGGGTCTTCATGTCTTACTACGGGTAAATAGTATCTTCACTATTATTCCAATTTCACTAAGTCTGTTTATGATACAGTTGTAGTATCGTTACGTCATTCATGCAGGGCCATAATTAGTGGTCAATGAATTTCGCTACATTATGATCCTCAGAGTAAGACCGCTATTTAGCAATAGTTTCAAATATATATTATTTAATCTATATTTTTATATATCACTATGGAGCAGTTCTCACACTATATACTATAACTATTGTTTTTGCATAGTGCTGTGTTTTTAGTAAACAGTCGTACTACTATATTTTACATTAATATATATATTATATATATTAAATATCCTATGGCCTAAGCACTAGGAATTTTTTGCCGAGTTCATTATAAACAGTTAACTTATTCATCTTAACCCATTACGAGCTCACATACCAGTGTCGGTTTACATTACAGTATATATTTAAACATCACTTTTCTAGTTAATTATTGCCCCTATTTTTATAAAGGTTAATTACATTAATGTTTATTATTATTAATATATATATATATATTATCTATTTTATCTATCGCTATATCCTTTCAGATATTTAGCTTAAGTACTGTATTTATAGTAAAACCTTATGTTTTAGATGATAAGGTTTATTATTTATATAAATATAAATACCTTATTTTCGTTACTCATGTTAGCATTCTTTGATCAATTATATTAAATTTTTTTAATTTAGTTATTATATTTGTACTTATATAATATACAATAATTCATTGATTATGCTGCTACCCAAATATATATATTTAATATATATATATTATGACAAATTATAGGTTTATAAATTAGGTCCGTTACATTGTCAATATATAATCTATTTATATAAAATAAATATAATATTTTATATATATCAAATATTTTGATATAAATTAGTATGTTGTTACACTATTATTAAAGGATGGTTACTATCAAACCTACCAACTAATTGTATAATAAATTATATATTTTTTGTCCACTTATTAATTAAAATATATTAATATTTTATATATAAATTAAGAACCTTTATAAAATTTATTTAATAATAAATTTATTATTTGTTTTGGGCTGTTTCCCTTTTGACTATTAACCTTATCACTAATAGTCTGATTCTATATAAATTATCAATTAATTATTATGAGATTAAGTATTGTCAGTAAAAGATTATATCTTCCCTGTATTAAAATATATATATTTTATATACTTTAAATACTAAGAGCTATACCTACTAAGATATTATATATAGACCATACGAATATATGTTTCGCAGCAAACCAGCTACCTGTGTGTCAGATTTGACTTTCTCGGCTTACCACATGTCCTCTGATGGTATTGCAACACCAACCAGTTCAGTCATTATAATATTATCCCTCTTTAAAATATATAAATATTTTATTAAAAGTATTATAATACTTGCACATAGTAAGATCACACACTATCGGGTCTCATAATATTAACTTATATTTATAATATTATAAATATTTAATATTTTCATTATGATTTTATTTTTAAAATCTTGCTAATATTATGAACTTGCTAACCCATTATACAAAAGGTACCTACAGTTTATCTTTAATTTAAGATTCCGTATTGCTTATAAAATCACTGATAATAGACTTCCTTCACAGTACTATTAACTTACATAATACTATTTAATCTTAGTGAAAGTATCACTATATTCATGTATTAATATATATAACACACTACTTTAAGATTATATTTATATATTTCGTTCACCACTACTCTATATTAACTTTGTTAATTTATTTTACCTATAGTTACTAAGATGTTTCAGTTCACTATGTTATTTAATTATATAGTTTTCTATTTTGGTTTTAATTTAAATTTATTTTTAAATATTTTATACCTTTCTATTATGTAGTTTTATTCTTACAGTCAATGATTTCTTATATAGTACTATATAACTCACTTCATATCATATGTACTCACTTACTTATATATTTTTATTAAATTTATAATATTTATTATATATTATAAGTATAATATGACATCATGTAACGGTTACAAGGAAGATTGCAAATCTTACCTATTTGAGTTCGACTCTCATTGATGTCTTTATTTATTTAATATAAGTAATTTATAAGGGATTATAGTATAGTTGGTAGTACATTAACTTTGCACGTTAAAAACATGGGTTCAACTCCCATTGGTTCCATATTATAATTAATATAATATATATAAATAATAGTATAGTTATATAATAATAAATATATAAAATTATTATAATGTATAAATTGTTGAAGAAACAATATGATATAAATCATTTATAATAAATTGAGGATATATACCTATAAATAATGTAGGTAAAATTAAAGAAACTAACATAACAGATTCTCTAGAAGTTAAATCACCAATATTTGAAATATTTGGAGAATAACCACCAGTTATACGATTAGTTAATTTCATTTGATATGTAGCAGATAATAAAACACTAAATGTAGCTATAGTTGCTAAAATAGGAGATGTTTTAAATGCACCATAAATACTAAAGAATTCACCAATAAAGTTAGCTGATAAAGGAGTACCAATATTAGCAAAAGATAATACTATAAAGTATAAACTAAATAATGGCATAAATGATAATAAACCATTATAATAAGCAACTATACGAGTATGATAACGATCATATAAAATACCACCTACAGCTATAAATAAACCAGGAGAAACTAAACCATGAGCAATACTTAATAAATAAGAACCTTCAATACCAATAATATTATTAGCAAATACACCTAAAATACAAACACTCATATGAGAAACAGAACTGTAAGCAATAATAACTTTTAAATCAACTTGAACTATAGTTATTAAACTAACTATTATTATAGTTAATACACATATAACATAAACAATAGGAGTAAATAATAAAGTACCTTCTGATAATACTGGTAATAATCAACGTATTATTAAATAAACTGTTAATTTTAATACTAAACCAGCTAATAATATACTACCAGCTAATGGAGATTCAGAATGAACAACAGGTAATCAAATATGTAATGGATATAATGGTGATTTTATCATAATAGCTATAAATAATCCTAATCATAATATAGTTTGAATATCAATTGATAATACTAAATTACTATATACATAATATGATGTTGATTTTAACATATATGATGTTATACATACTGATAATAACATAAATAATGATCCAAATAATGTATATAATAATACATAATATGCTGCTTTTTCTTTATTTGAACTACCATATAAACCTATTAATATAAATAATGGTATTAATGTTGATTCAAATAATACATAAAATGATAATAATTCTAAACATAAAAAATTTATTAATAATAATATTCCTAATCCTAATACTATTATATAATATAAATTAGATTCTATACTTTTAAAATATCATCCTGATAATATTGATATTGGTAATATTATTCCTATTAATATAGCAAAATATAATGATATTCCATCTAATCCTATTATTATATTTCCTATTGTACTATATGATTTATTTATTACATTATCTATACTTTCTGTTGTTATTATTGTTGTTACATATGGATCATTATAATATCATCATAATAATACTATATAAAATAATATTATACTTATTAATAAACTTGATTTTCTTATTATTAATGGTGCTATAGTTGGTCCAACTATTACATTTTTAACATAACTTAAATGACTATAATTTTTAGATACTAATAATAATATTAATCAACTTAATATTAACATATATATACCTATATATATTATTGATCCATTTATAATATAATTTGTTATATTTAACATATTTTATTTTTATTTATTTTTACTTATTTTATTCTTTTATTATACAATTAATTTAAATAATAATTTAAATTATTATTACTTATAATAATATTATTAATATATAATATATATATGTATAGTTAGATAATTATAATTTTATTAAATTATATAATATTATATTATGAACCTCATCAATAGAATACTACGAATAAGAATAATCATACGATATCTAAAAAATGTCATAATAAAATAGTTGTTTCATAACCAATATGATGAGTATCTGTATAATGTAAACTATATAATCTTCATAATGATAAAGATAAGAAAATAATACCTACAATTATATGTACACCATGTAATCCTGTCCCAAAATAGAAACATGATCCATAAACACCATCACTAATAGTAAATGTAGCATATATATATTCAATATATTGACATATAGTAAATAATATAGCTAAAATTACAGTAATTAATAAACTAATAACAGCATGTGATCAATTATTAGCTATTAAAGCATGATGACTATAAGTTATAGTAGCACCTGAACTTAATAAAATTATAGTATTAAATAAAGGTAATTCTAATGGACCAATAGCTGTTATACCAATAGGAGGTCACATAGCACCTATTTCAATATTAGGGTTTAATGATGAATGACCATAAGCTCAGAAAACACCAACAAAGAACATAGCTTCACTAATAATAAATAAAACATATCCTACAAATAAACCATTACGAACAGCTAAAGTATGACGACCTTCATAAGTAGCTTCACTAATAATATCTCTACCTCATAATCCCATACTATATATTAATATTATTATATTTAATGGTATTATTGATGCTGATGGTATATATTGATGCATAACTAATGCTGTATTAAATACTAAACCAAATAAACTAAATGCAGTAAATATTGGTCATGGTGATGGTTCTACTAAATGATATGGATGAGCTTGTATATTAGATATAGTTTTATTAACTAAACTATCAATAGCAATATTATTATTATTATTTATTATATTATTATTCATAATTTTATTATTTTATCCTTATAAATTATTACCCTATTTATTTTCTTTATCCTAGAAATGGATTTATTTAGTGATTATATTATATTAACATATATATATAATATATATGTATTCTTTTATAATAATTGTTTAATTATTATTATCATTACTTATATATATTATTATATCATATATATATATTTATAAACGGATACAATGAGAATCGAACTCATACGGCTTTCACCCACTACTTAGCAAGTAGCTTGTCTTACCAATGACTATATATCCATATAATATATATAATATACTTATATAAAATAATATAATAAAAAGAGTAAAGTTAAAAATAAATAATTATAATAATAATTAATAAATTATTAATATTTATTTAGTGGAAGAAATATCATTAGATATAGATTTAACATTATATAATGAAGGAATTCTAGTATCACGTGAAGGATTTTTAATATGTAAAGCATTAGTACGATATTCATAAATAAAACCAATAGCTAAAATAGAAATAAAAATAATAATAATAGATAAACCATAACTACCACCACCTTGAGAAGGATTTAAAGCTAAACTATAAGGTAAAATACTAGAAACTTCTAAATCAAAAGGTAAAAATAAAATAGCAATTAAAATAAATGATACTGAGAAAGCTGAACGTGTTTGATTAAAACTACTTAAACCACATTCAAAAGGAATAGTTTTATCATTATATGTATTATTATAACTTAATAATAAATTAATACCTAATAATAATTGACTAACAATAGGTATTAATATAAAATAAATATATATAGTATAACTAGTAAATAACATTTATATTATTCATTGATAATAGTCTAATATAACTGAACCATTTATATATAAATCTAATATTAATAAAGGCATTAATATTAATAATGTTAATAAACTTATTACATAACTTAAAGTAAAACTAATATTAATATTTAAAATATTAGTATTTTTAGATAATAAAATATCTTCTGAATTTTGATTTAATGTTTTTATTACATATCCATAATAATATGCTGTTATACAACTTACTATTATTAATATTAATGAACTAAATCAATAACCACTTAATAAACCAGTAATTAATAAATAATATTTACCATAGAAACCAGCTAAAGGTGGTATACCCATAAATGAAGCTAATGAAACAATATAACATAATGTTAAACTTCTATTTTTAGTTAATAAATTATATAAATCATATATATATACAAAATGATTACGTCTTGTTGTTACCTCAATTTCTTTTTGTGTATTTATATTTGATTTTATTATTGGTATATATAATATTGTAAATATTATTATTAAAAATATATTTATATGTGTTATACTATATTGATATATATTAAATATATATGCTAATATAGTATATTGATTATTAGCTATTATACCATATAACATATAACCTGAATTAGCTAAACCACTATAAGCTAATAATTTTTTTAAACTTATTTGACTTAATCCACCTATACCACCAATTATCATAGATAATATAGCTATAAATTGTAATATATTTATAATAAATATATTATTAATATAAATTGAATTAAATAAATGTAATAATGTATATATAAATGTTAATATACTTATTTTAGTAACTAAACTTATTCATATTGTTACTATTGTTGGTACATTATTATAAATATTAATTAATCAATTATGTAATGGAGCTAAACCTATTTTAAATATTAAACCAATAAATATTAATAATAAACTTAATGTTATTATTGTATTATTAATATCTGTATTAATATTTACTGTATATAAATATATCATTATATCTGTTATATTATATAAACCTGTTTCACTATATAATAATGCTAAACCTATTAATATCATAATAGATGCTAAACTACCTAATAAAAAATATATTAATCCTGATTTAGCACTATAAATACCTATACCTTTAGGACTATATGATGTAGTATTAATATTATAATATGATGTAGTAATAATATATAAAGTATAACTTTGTAATTCAATAGCTATAAATATTATTAAACTATTACCTGCTTCTATAAATAATGACATAGCAAATATATTTAATAATATTAATACTATATATTCTAATCCTGGATTACTTGATAATAAACGTTTAATATTATTAATATTATCTTGTATTAATAATGATTTATTAGTATTAGAATGATAAATTACTATTAAATATAATATAACTATTATTAATAATAATATTTTTATACTTATTGTATAAGGTGTTATAATAAATGTATTATTAAATATTGATAATCCTTTTCCAATAATTATTAATGATGAACTATTTCATAATATTATTAAACTATATAATACTAATAAAATAGATGTTACTAAAAATTCTTTAAATTCTTTTATAGTGTATTCTTTATATGAACTATATAATACTAAACTTAATATTCCAACTAATAACATTTTATTAATTTATAATTTATATATATTATATATATTAATATATAATATATTAGTATAGTTAAATATTATTAAAATAAATAATAATAATATTATTTATTATTTTTTAATAGCTAAATAGAATAATATGTTTTCTAATATACTTACAGCTGGTAATAAAACTATAAAGTATCCAAAATATATAACTGTAGCTACTTGACCTAATAAAATAAATGGTACTTCAATATGTTGTGCACCTAATAAACCTAATAAAATAAAGTTACATACAAATAAACCATATAATAATTTAGAAATAACTTTAAAAGCATTACCTCTAATAATACTAAAATCAACAAAAGGTAAAGCTAATAAAATTAATATAGCTGCTAACATAGTTATAACACCACCTAATTTAGAAGGTATAGATCTTAATATAGCATAGAATGGTAATAAATAGAATTCAGGTACAATAGCAGCTGGAGTTACTAATGGATTACCTTCTATATAATTTTCAGTATCACCTAACATATTAGGGAAATAGAATACTAATGTACTATAAACAAATAAGAATACAAATATAGTAATTAAATCTTTAAATAAGAAATATGGTGCCATAGGTATACGATCTATATTACCTGTTATACCTAAAGGATTACTACTTCCATGCTCATGTAAAGCTAATAAATGTAAACATGATACAGCAGCTAAAATAAATGGTAATAAATAATGTAAACTAAAGAAACGTTGTATTGTTGGATTACTTACAGAACTACTACCTCAAATAAATTCAGCTATTGATTGACCAATTAATGGTATTGCTGTAACTAAATTAGTTATTACAGTTGCACCTCAATGTGACATTTGACCATAAACTAAACAGTATCCCAAGAAACCTGTTATTATCATTAATAAGAATATTACTACTCCTATATATCATACTGCTATACGTGGTGCTCTATATGAACCATAATATAATCCACGAGCCATATGAGCATATACAAATATAAAGAAGAATGCTGCACCATTACTATGACAGTATCTTACTACTCAACCATAATTAACATCCATCATAATATGTTGTACTGAATAGAAAGCTAAATTAATATTTGAACTATAATGCATAGCTAAAAATATTCCTGTAGCTAATTGTATTACTAACATTAATGCTAATAATGAACCTAAATTTCATCAATATGAAATATTACTAGGTTGTGGACTATCAATAACATAACTATTAACTAATCCTAAAAATATATTACTTTTACGTATTGCCATAATATATATATATATTATTATATATATACTAATATATTATTATATATATTTATTATATATATTTTTTATATATTTGTATATACTAAATCTTAAATAAGTTAGTTAGATATAAATATTTAAACTTTTATAATTATTATATAATTATATATAAAAATAATACGAACTAGGTCTGATTTGAACAGACATCCTTCTACGTGACAAGTAGACACTTTACCGTTAAGCTATTAGTCCTATAAAAAATATATCAATATGATTACTTTTTTAAAGGTAATAATAGAAACATTATAAAAATATTATAAAAGATATAATATTTAAATATTAATTATTACTTTTTTAAAAGTGTGATAATCCCTATCCAGTGGGGGTCCCTTCTAGGAAGAGACTTGAACTCTAACACAAAAAATTTTAAAATAATTTGTATTTAAGTTCAAAGTCTTAATTATTACCTATTAAGAACCATACATATTATATAATATATTATATTAAAGGGTGATAATAGAGACTTGAACTCTAATTAGGTGTACCACAAACACCAGTTTTACCACTTAAACTATAACCACCATATATAATAATATAAACTATTATACTTATAATAATAAATATTATATTATAAACATAATATATAAAATTATATTAAAAATAAGAGTAAAGTTAAAAAAAAATATATAAATATATAAAATAATTATAAAGCAAATGGTAATGTTAATAATAATAATAATATTAAATTATAACCAATATTATAACCAATAATAATAGAAATATAATAAATAAAACTAATAGTAATTAATAAAGTTAATAAATAAATACCATAATGTCTTATAGTAGTATTAGTTTGATTAAAGATAGAATCATTATTAGCAATATTATAAGAATTTAATGAAGATAATTGAATAATATTATAACTTAAATAATTTAAACTATTATATAAACCATTAGGACCATAAATTTGTAAAATACCTTTATCAATAAATTGACTAGATAAAATACTAATAGATAAAGTAGATCTTAAAATAATATTATTAATAATTTGATCTATCATAAATTTACTATTAGCATATAAATATAAATTATAAATATAATTATTTTTAATATCAGGTAATCAATTATATTTATATTCATAAATAAATAAAACTGAAGATACTGATAATATAGTTAAAATTAAAGGTAATAATTTATAAGATGTAGGTAAACTTAATTCAATATCAACAATAGATAAATTTGAAGGATGAGTAAATATACTATTAAATGGAGAACCAAAACCTAAATAAATATCACGAGTAATATAACCAATAAATATAGAGAATATAGCTAAAATAATCATAGGAATTAACATTTTATAATCTGATTCATGAATAATATGATATGTATAACGATTAGCATTAGGAGTATTATAGAAAACTAAATATAATAATCTAAAACTATAAATAGATGTTAAAGTAGCTGAAGTTATAGCAAATCAATATAAAGTAAAACCAGATAAAGAATAAACACCATAAGCAGATTCAATAATTAAATCTTTAGAATAGAAACCACTTAAACCAGGAATAGCCATTAAAGATAAAGAAGCAATTAAAATAGAAATATAAGTTACTGGTAAATAATGAATTAAACCACCAAAAGTTCTAATATCTTGACTTTCATATACAACACTATGAATAATTGAACCAGCTGACATAAATAATAAAGCTTTAAACATAGCATGTGTAAATAAATGATAAATACTAACTTGATAACTTGATAAACCTATAGCTAATACCATTAAACCTAATTGACTCATAGTAGATAAAGCTATAATTTTTTTTAAATCATTAGATACTATAGCTATAATACCAGCTATTAAAGTAGTTAAACCACCTAATCATAAAATAATTAATAATACTGTAGGTGTATATTCTAATAAATAACTACTACGTATTAATAAATAAATACCTGCACAAACTAAACAAGCAGCATGTAATAATGAACTTACTGGTGTTGGCCCTTCCATACTATTTAATAATCAAGTATGTAAACCTAATTGAGCACTTTTAGCAACAGCACCAATTAATAAACATAACATAATTAATGTTAATATATCAGTATTAATATATGAACTTAAACTATAAATAGTACTATAATTTAAAGAACCAAATGTTATTAAAATTAAAAATAAACCTATTGTCATAAAAGTATCACCAAATTTATTCATTAAAAATGCTGATAAACCACTTTTCATAGCAGCTAATCTTGTATGTCAATGACTTATTAATAAATAAGATGATACACCTATCATTTCTCAACCAACAAACATAACTAAATAATTATTAGCTGTTACTAATATTATCATAAATCCTGTAAATAATGATAATATACTAAAGAAACGTTGTTGATGTGGATCATGACTCATATAACTTGTAGCATATAAATGTACTAAAGAAGAAATAGTACAAACAGCAACTAATAATGTTATTGATAATTCATCAATAGTAAAAGCTCAATCAATTTCAATATTATCAATACTTATTCAATTAAATAAATTTATACTATATATTATATTTAATACCATAACATTATAATATAAATATCATGAATATATACATGGTATTATTATACATAATGTTGCTATATATTTTGAACTATTATATCCTAATAAACGACCTAATAATCCGGAAATTAATGAACCTAATAAAGGTAATAATAATATTAATAATACCATATTATATACTATCTATATTAATATTACCTTTTACTCTATAATAACAAACTAATATACTTAATCCTATAGCTGATTCTGCACCTGCTATTATTAATATAACTATTGTTCATATTAAACCTATACTATCATCAAAATAATTACTACTTAATAATATATTAAATGTACCACCTAATAACATTATTTCTATAGCTATAAATAATAATATTACACTTTTTCTATTTAATATAAATCCTAATAAACCTATTATTAATATATAATGACTTATTAACATTTTTTTTTATTTATTTTAATTTTATATTTATTTTTATTATATATTTTATATATAATATATAATTAATATTTATTCATATTCTATTACATGATAAAAATATTTATAATTAAATAATTAATATTTATGTATAGTTATATATTATACTTATTAAATAATATTTTATATTAATTAAACAGCATATAATAATAAGAATGAGATCATTAAACAGAATAATCCTGTAGCTTCACTTAATGCAAAACCTAATATTGCATATGTAAATAATGTTGATCTTACTGATGGGTTACGAGCTGTACCATTAATTAAAGCTGCGAATACTAAAGCGATACCTATTCCGGCACCTAATAATCCTATAGTAGCTATACCACTACCTATATATTTTCCTGCTAATACTAATTGCATATCTATATTTTATAATAATTCATAATAATGACCTTTGTATTTTTAAATATAAAACCAATATATAAAACACTACACCATAAATATGATCTTATATAAAAATATAAAGTTCTAGGTGAGGATTGGTCTACTTATATATATTATATATATTAGATATAAGTAATATTCTAATTAATTATTATTTTAATTATAATGGATAGGTTTCGATTATTGGTACATCGAGTTAAGCTGTAGACTTAATGGCAAACGGCCGTTATGAGTTCGATTCTCATCCTATTCATATAATTATATTAAAATAATAAATTATATATAAGAATATAAAGTATTATTAATTATAATTTTATGTAAAGTTAATAATATATAATATATATATATATTAATATATAATAGAAAATATATATATTATTAATATATGGGGTATGATAGATTTGAACTACCACTCTACTATGTGTAAGATAGTCGCTTTGCCAATTAAGCTAATACCCTTGATTTTAAATAAATATATTTATATACAGATATAAGCCAAACGGTGAGGCGCTACTTTTGGGAAGTAGATACGGTTAGTTCGACTCTAACATATCTGATAAATATTTATATTAATAAATATATAAAATAATTAATAATCTATTTTATAATAATAAGTGTAATGAGACTCGAACTCACGCAAAACTACTTAAAAGGTAGTTGTTCTACCACTGAACTATACACTCATATATAATTAATATAATTTAAATTGGTGAGATTCGAACTCACATGATCCTAACTCAAATTCAGGCCGACTTCCCTATTAGTCCACAATTTATAATAAAATATTCATAAAGGGAATTTTTATTAGGACAAATATAAATAAGAATATATTTATTAATATCAATCAAAGGACTTGAACCTTTATGCTATATTGCAACTCATTTTAAGTGAGTCGTGTCTACCATTCCACCAGATTGATATAACTATATTATATTTACTTTTATAGAATTACAGAGACTCGAACTCTGATCAAACCATTATGAGTGGTCGGCTTTACCCTTAAGCTATAATTCTTAATATAATATTAATATTGCAATAACGCGATTCGAACACGTAGTATGAGATCATGAGTCTCATGTGTTAGCCAATTACACCATACTGCGATAATTATTTATTTTTATCAACCTTAACTGGATTCGAACCAGTACTATTAGTATGAAGAACTAATGTCATAACCATTTGACTATAAGGTCATATATTATAATTATATATAATAATACCAATTACTTATAATAAATAATAATATTTGTATAGTTATAAAAAATATATATATTAATATATTATTGTTCATTTAATCACTCTAAAAAATTATCTAAATTTACTGATTCAATAACTATAGGCATTTCTGAATGACCTTGTCCACAGATTTCTTGACATTGACCATAGAAAATACCTTCTCTTTGTATTAATGTACTAATTTGATTTAAACGACCAGGTACAGCATCAATTTTAACACCTAATGAAGGTATAGAGAAACAATGGATAACATCACCAGCAGTAACTATAAATCTTATATGAGTATCAACTGGAACAACAACACGGTTATCAACATCTAATAAACGTAATTGTCCAACTTCTAATAAATCATCAGGTATAATATATGATTCTAATTGTACAGTTTCACCACTATCATTAATAAAATCACTATATTCATATACTCAATATCATTGGTAACCTATAGCTTTAATAGTCATAGCTGGATTTACAACATCATCACTTAAATATAATAATACAAATGATGGGAAAGCTATTAATACTAATATTACAGCTGGGAATATTGTTCAAATTACTTCTAATGTTGTTCCATGTATTAAATATTTATAACTTATTGGATTATTTTTAAATACTTTAATTAAACTTACTAATATATATGTTACTAAACATAATACTATTACCATATAATACATTATTGTATCATGTAATTCTTGTATTCCTTCAGCTATTGGTGTTGCTGAATCTTGAAAATACATACCTCATGGTGTTGCAACATCATTAGCTATTAATGATATATTTTCTATACCTAATGATGTAAATATATTAATATTTGATATTATTGTTAATATATCATATTTCATATTTTATTTTTAATTATTATATATTTTTATATTATATATTTTTATTTTATATATATTATTTTTATATATACTATATTTTTATATACGGCTAATCTGACTCGAACAGATGCTCAATGATTGGAAGTCACTAGGTCTACCAGTTAACCTATAGCCGCTATTAATAATATAAAATAATATTAATTACTTATAATAATATATAATATATATTTTAACTATAAGTAAGTTTTATTATTAAAATAAATATTCTAGTCGTTTAACCGGTAAGACAGGGTACTTCTAATACCCTAATTAAGGTTCGAGTCCTTACTAGAATGTAATATATAATATATATTATTATATAAGCCTTACTAGAATTGAACTAGTACAACTAACTTATCAAGTTAGCACTCTACCATTAAGTTAAAGGCTTAATAAAATATAATATATAACTACTTATAAAAAATTAATAAATGTAAAGTTAAATAAAAAATTATTATTATTATATATATTATAAATATATATATAATTATATTGATAATGGTAAACCATCAAAAATATATAAAATAGAAGGTATAAATAATAAGAAACCAAATAATAAAGGTAAGAAAATAGTTCAACATAAATGTAATAAATTATCATAAGTAAAACGAGGGAAAGAAGCTCTAACTCAAATAAATGTAAACATTAAAATAATTAATTTAATACCTAAAGCTATACCATAAAATGAACCTTCAACTAAACTAAATAATAAAGAATATTGATAAGAATCAAATAATAAATATAAAATATTATTAATAATTTCTGGATATAAATAACCACCTAAAAATAATAATGTAGTAGCAGCACACATTAAAATAATATTACTATATTCAGCTAAAAAGAAGAAAACAAAAGGACTAGCACTATATTCAGTAAAGAAACCAGCAACTAATTCACTTTCAGCTTCAACTAAATCAAATGGAGGACGATTAGTTTCAGCTATAGTACTAATAAAAAATATTAAACCTAATGGTAAAAATGGTATAACTAATCATATTATACGTTGTATTTCTATAACACCACTAACATTCATATCACTAGCTATCATTAAACATATAATATATATTGTTGTTAATACTAATTCATAACTTATTAATTGAGCTGTAGAACGTATAGATCCTAAAAATGAATATTTACTATTAGAACTTCAACCTGATAATAATGTACCAAATACTCCAATACTACCTATAGCTAATGAAAATAATATACCATTATCTATATCTCCTAATGTTAATGATGGTCCTAATGGAATAACTAATCATCCTAATAATGCTGTTATTAATGTTATTATAGGACTAATAACTAATATAATACCATTTGCTTCTTTTGGTATTATTATTTCTTTAATTAATAATTTTACAGCATCAGCAAATGCTTGTAATAAACCATAATAACCTACTGCATTTGGTCCTAATCTACGTTGCATATATCCCAAGGTTTTTCTTTCTGCAACTGTTAAATAAGCTACTGAAAATAATACACATACTAAAAATAATAATACTTCTATAATATCTAATATTAATGCCATATTATACATAATTTAATTATAATACTAATAAATTAATTATCTAAATAATAAATATTATTAATTTATTATATATTATTATATATACTATATTTAATTATAATTTTATTATATATATTTATTCTATATATAATATATTATAATATTATGTAAAGTTATATTTAAAATATTTAATTTATATTATTTAATTATTGAATACTAATATAATAATAATTATATATTTTTATTATTATTTAATATTGATGAGTTATATAATAATATTATTGCACTTAATATTGATAATAATAATATTAAACCTAATATTATAAATAATAATGCATATTCAGTATATAATAACTCACCAATAACACGCATTTCAGTTAATTGATTAATATTAGATCAATTAGTAACTAATAAATTATTAATAGTAAATAATGAATTAAAATCTAATAAATTAGAACTATCAATAAAAAATATATTATTAAATAATTTAATAAATATATCAGTAGATATTGATGTATTTAAAGTTAATTTAGTATAAATATAACTAAATATAAATGTTATATTTAATATTGTCATAATTATTAAAATATAATCTGGTTTACTATTAGCAGAAGTTAATTCAGATAATTTTAAATTCATTAATGATAATATAAATAAAAATAATATTGCTATAGCACCTACATATATTAATAAATATAATAAACCTATAACACCTAAACCAATATTATATAAATATAAACTTAATCATACATATAATAATATTAAATATAAAATACTAACTATAGCATTTCTTCTACTTAATATAGCTATACCTGTACCTATTAATAAATAATATAATAAATCTAAACCTAATTGATTTAAATTAACTATTGTATCATATCATAACATATTATTATATATTATATACCTTATAAATTAAAGGATAAAAATAAAATAAAAAAATAAAATCTAATCTAGTCCTTAATAGGAGTCGAACCTATCTATTAGTATTAACAGTACTATGTTTTACCGATAAACTATAAGGACATAATTATTAATATAATATTATTAATAATAATAATTAATTAATATAATATATATTAATATATTTACTTATAAAATAAGTTATGTATAGTTAAAAATATATAATAGTTAAAAGAATATAATATTAATGAGCATATAAAGCATCTTTAATATAACTACAAACTAAAATACAGAATACATAAGATTGTATACAAGCTATAGCACTTTCTAAACACATAATACCTAATATTAAACCTAAAGGTAAAATACCAATAACAAATAATAAAGCTGAAGAAGCCATAAAGTCAAATATTAAACCACTTAATATAACTAATAATAAGTGACCAGCTAATATATTAGAACCTAAACGTAAACCTAAACTGATACTACGAGCAGCATTAGATAAACCTTCAATAATAACTAAAACTGGAACTAATGGTAAACTAGTACCTGATGGAACAAATAAACCAAAATAACCTAATTTTTGAGTATTAAAACCTAAAATAGTAATACCAATTCATAAAGTCATACTTAATGAAACAGTAAATACTAATTGTGCCATAATAGCAAAATTATATGGAACTAAACTAATTAAATTACTAAATAATATAAATATAAATAAACTATAAATAAATGGTATAAATATTTGTCCTTTATTTCCTATTTGTGTTGCTACCATATTATATATTGTACTATATAATGCTTCTACAACTATTGTTCATCTTGTAGGTATTATACCTACATTATTTGTTGTTACTATATGTAAAACATATATTATAAATAATACTATAATAGTATATACACTAAATGTTGTTAAACTTAATGCAGAAATATCACTAAATGGTGAATATATTCCTACATATGATCTAATTTCAAATTGATCTAATGGTGAATTTATTAAATATAACATTTTTATTTTTTATCTTTAATTATTATTATTATTTATATAAATATTATATATTAAAAATATATTTTATATTATTATAAAATATTATTATTAAATAATTTATATAAATTTGTTATTATTAATTTATTATTATTTTAATATTATATTAAATATATATTATAATTTTGATATAAATATTCTACTTAAATATACTACTAATAATCTTGGTAATATGATTTTAGATACTAAATATATTATAATTAATAATATACCATATCCTCATACTAATTGATTTACAAAATAAAATGGTACTAATTGTGGCATTTATGTTAATTTATAAATATATAGGCATATATATAATAATTTTACCTAATAATGTATATATATTAAATATAATGTATAGTGATATATAATTATACTAAAATAATAAATTATAATTATATTATTATAATATATTATGATTGTATTACTGGAGTATTAAATGTATGTAATGAAGGAGGATTATCTGCAGCTCATTCAATACTTGGTGCTCTATGTGTATTAAACTCATTATAAATTAAGTTTGACTCAGTAAAGTCTGGATCATATAATGTTGATACAGCTACTGTATCTTTATTAGATAAACCATTAACTAATTGATCATATACTATATAGAAGAATAAGAATAATGACACTAATGATATTATAGAACCAAAACTACTTACTAAATTTCAACCATAGAATGCATCAGGATAATTAGGTATTCTACGAGGCATTTGTTGTAAACCTAAGAAGTGTTGTGGCATAAATGTTAAGTTTGTACCTATAAATAATGTTCAGAATTGGATTTGACCTAATAATTCATTATAATATAAACCTAATATTTTAGTACTTCAGAAATAATAACCAGCAAATATACTAAATATAGCACCTAAACTTAATACATAGTGGAAGTGAGCTACAACATAATATGTATCATGGAATGCTATATCTAAACTAGCATTAGCTAATACAACACCTGTAACACCACCAACTGTAAATAAGAATATAAAACCTACAGTAAATAATAATGATGTTGTAAATCTCAATGATCCACCATATAATGATGCTAATCAACTAAATATTTTAACACCAGTAGGTATAGCAATAATTAATGTTGCTGCTGTAAAGTATGCACGAGAATCTGCATCTAATCCAACAGTAAACATATGATGGCTTCAAACACAGAACCCTAAGAATCCAATTGATGCCATAGCATATATCATACCCATTGTACCAAATATTGGTTTTTTAGCATATACAGCTATTATTTGTGATACCATACCAAAACCAGGTATAATTAAAATATAACATATTTATATTTTAATAAAAAAAAATGGACTATCTCTTATATAATATTTTATAATAATATTATACTGTTGTATATAGTCTCTTAAGCAATATATATTATTATATATAATATATACTACCTGTGGATTTATTTATTAGTCTATATTAATTTTAATAGACATATATTCCCACATATAACAACATAATGAGGCTTATATTTTAATTATAACCTCAGGATGACCGAAAAATCAGAAAATATGCTGATATAAAATAGGATCACCACCACCACTAACTTCAAAGAAACTTGTATTAAAATTACGATCAGTTAATAACATTGTTAAACCTGAAGCTAATACTGGTAATGATAATAATAATAATACAGCTGTAATTAATACAGATCATGTAAATAATGTCATTTTACTATAATCCATACCATTAGCTCTCATATTAATTATAGTAACCATTAAATTAATAGCACCTAATAATGATGAAATACCAGATAAATGTAATGAGAATATTAACATATCTACAGATGGACCACTATGTGATTGTATACTAGATAAGGGTGGGTATACTGTTCACCCTGTTCCTGCTCCACTTTCTACTATAGTTGATGATACAGCTAATAATAATGATGGAACTAATAATCAGAATGCTACATTATTAATACGAGGGAAACTCATATCTAAAGCACCTAACATTAATGGAACTAAATAGTTTGCAAAGAATCCCATTGTCATTGGCATTACTAAAAAGAATATCATCATTACTGCATGTGCTGATATTACTACATTAAATAATTGACCATTATGGAATAATATTTGTGGACTTGGTCCTGCTAATTCTAAACGTATTATTATACTTAAAGCAGTACCTATTAATCCAGCAAATACAGCAAATATTATATATAATATAGCAATCTCTTTACAATTTGTTGAAAATAATCAACGTTGTATTCATGCTCATGTTGTTATGTTATGTGTATTATTATGCATAACTTTATTTTTATTTATATATTTTCCTATATTTATATATTTTATATTTCTTATTAATAGATTGTTCACTTTAATTATATTTTTATTTTTTTTTCGATAAAATTTTTATTTATTACTTATAAATATATATATTTTTTTTTATAGTATAGTTATATATTTATATATTTAATATAATTAAATATGACTTAATGTTACACTAATATTAAATTTACCATTTTTATTAATTAATGTTTTATTATTAGTTGTTAAATGACTTGATTTACTATTTAAACGATAACTATTATTATTAATAATTGATGTTAAATTACTATAATTTAAAGTACCTGATTGTTTTAATGAATATACTGATCTAGCATTACTATCTGATTTAGCTAATTTACCTTTATATACTCAATCATAACCAATAATATATTGATATAATAATAATTGTTCAATAGTATTATTATTATTAATATATCCAATATTTCTAATATCAATATTATTAGATAAATTAGATATATCTTTTAATATTAATAATTTATTTAAATATTTTATATTATTAATTTTATTATTTATAATATTATTTATATTTATTTGTCCTGATGCTGATGGTATATTTTTTAATATTATATTACTATATAATCCTTTATATTGATTATATTTATATATATTATGACTTATAGTTTTACTTAATATTGTACTATCTAAATAATCATATGTTAAATATATAGGTTCAATAATAACATCTTTATTATATAATTTACTTAATAATTTATTAATATTATTATTTTTATTTATCATTTTACTTATTAATCTATTTCATAATGATATATTAGTTGTATAAATATTATTTTTATTTATTATTTTTGGTTTATATATAAATATTATTATATTTAATTTATTCATTGTATGATTAAATATTGGACCATTATAATGAATATTTAATATATTATTAAATATATATTGTGTCATTATATTATTAATTAATATTTCAACAATTTTATCTTTATGTAATGTTTTTAATAAATTATTTGTATTATAATTATATATATTATTATTAAAATCTAAACTATTATTATATTTAGCTAATTTATTATTTAATATTTTATTATTATTTATATTAATTATATTATTATATTTATTATATAAATTTATTTTAGCTAATTTATTATTTAAAGATTTATTATTATTATTTTCGGATATATTATTTAATAATTGATATATTAATTCTTTAATTATTTGTAAACGTTTATTATATAAATTTTTATTCATATATTTTTATATTATTTAATTATTGTCATAATTATATTATAATTATAATTATAATATATTATTATTATTGATATATTATTTATTTTATTAATAAAATAAAATATAGATATTTATATTATATTTAATATAATAAAATATACTTAGAGCAGGGATTGAACCTACATTGATTGTATATGAGACAATCGTTCTAACCATTTGAACTATCTAAGTAATAAAAAAAAAATGTCCTCAACAGGAATTGAACCTATACAACCAGAGCTTCAATCTAGTGCTCTACCATTTAAGCTATGTGGACAAAAAGAAAGGGGGGGGGATAGTAAAGAGGATAATTAACCGCAGCAGATTCATCTACCACAACTATATTTCAACTTCTCAGCTGTCACTCATAGTATTTATTACCATATTATAAAAATAAAATAATAATATAAATAATTATAAATTATAATAAATAATAATAATAAGTGAATGACTATGTGTTTCAGCCAAATGATGAGTAATTAGTACCCTTAGGAAACAACTTCACGGTGTCATACTAATACACCATTACTGACAATTCCGATTTAATATATACAAATTTCAGTATATAATTCACATAATATATATATAATATACATATCTTAAAAAGATAATTATAATATAATATATTAAACATTTTAAGTCAATTAATTTAATAATTAATAATTATTTTATTAGACTTTGTATGTTTAATTGTATCACGTATGTAGCCCATAATATAAAGGCCATGAAGACTTGTCTTAATCTATTTAATATTTTTCGTTCTATGAAAAATCTAAATTTTTTATTAAATTTAGATAGATTACGTTCATTAACGGACTTAACCTAATACTTTACAGCATGAACTAGAGACAGTTATGTAGCACTTGTAAATAATATAAAATTAAATATGCAAATTATGGTAAGATTAGCGTGTATTATCGCATTAAACTACATGATCCACTGTTAATAACCTAAACGGTCTATTGTTTTGAGTTTCTACACTGTGTAGTACTCCTCAGGTGGTATGTTCTCATATTAACTTTATAAAAATAAATTTATATTTTTATTAACATACATTGTTTACACCTATAACTAATTGGTTGACTAGTCCAATTTGATACTATAGGTTTCGTCACTCAATGTCAATATTATTATAATTAAATACCTTCATATATTGGTTGTCATACATGTATCTATAGATTTAACCCTTACTCATGTACTTCATTATAATTTAAATAATAATATTCTAGATTTTTTTTAATCCATACTACTGACCCTTTATACCATTAATGTGTACCACTTGTCCTATATGTCTAACCGCAACGGCTGGCACATAAATTAGTTAGGACTATTTATATAATTTTACTCATTATGTCAATTATATATTAAGATTTTATACTTTAACATTTTCCTCTACTGAGGTATATTATTTATAATTATTAATAATTTAATAATCATTGTTTATTAAATAATATTTATTATTCATCTTGTTAGATTACTCGTTCAGACTTTCGTCCATTGACAAATGTTACTTACTGCTGTATCTAATAGATATTAACCATTATTTCAAGGTTAACGTGACTGTTCCAACTTTCATTGTCAGCTAAACATAGTATTGGCTTGGTAGTCTATTATACTACCAACTACCTAATGTTATTAATGACTTGACTATTATCAAATATATATTTATATTCTTTATTTTTTAATTTTATTTAATTTATATCAGTATTTAACTGAAACAATAGTTCATATTATCATTCTTTACTCACGTTTTCACGACATTAATATAATATATATTATTTTTAATAATATTATTATATCGTTTCATTCGCATGTATTATGTATCTAACTAGCGGTTACACTGAGCCAACATCAAGCTCAAATATTATTTTTATTCACTACAATATTACTTATATATTTTTAAATATTTATTCAAGAACAAGCGGATTCGAACCACTAATGTCTGATTTGAAGTCAGAAGTATTACCATTATACTATGCTCTTATAAACACCTAATAAGAGTCGAACTTATGTCATTAGTATCGTGGACTAATATTTTACCGCTTAAACTATAGGTGCTATTAAATTTATTTTTCTTATATCATTTTTATTTTTTATATTAATATGATTGATGAGAATCGAACTCATAATTAATTAAGACCTAAACTTAATACGTTAACCATTTCGTCACAATCAATAATTATTTTACTCTTATAAAGATATATTATTATTAATTTAATAATATATAATAATATTTATATATTTTAATAAGCTATATATTATATAATGTTTATCTTATATTAAATATAAAACTATATTATATGGATATAATATTTAATATATTCCTATAAAGTACCATATAATTAATTTAATAGAATAGACTTTTTAGTAAAATAATATATATTATTTATCTTTATATTCATATTTAATGGTAAATATTACGGACGCGGTAAGATTCGAACTTACGGTTTCAATAATGAAACATAACTACTCAAGAGTCACACTTTAGACCACTCAGTCACACGTCCTATAAATTTATAAATAATAAATATGCTGAATAGTGGACTCGAACCACTAACTGTCGATTACAAAACGACTGCTTTACCAGTTAAGCCAATTCAGCAATATATATATTATATATTTATAATATATAAATAATGAGTACAATGATAAGAGATATATATAGTATAATTTAATTTGGTAAATTATTACTTAATAATTAAGTATAAACCATATTTATCATAAAAAATTTATGATATTAATGTTATAGTCTTTAACACAAATAAATGTATATTTAGAACCGATTCGTACTTGATATGCTATCAGTACTACGTCAATTTAAAAATTAATATGAATCTCTCTACTTAGCTATTATCTAAATATAAAAAATAATTTTAGAAATACACCATTGGTAAAGTAATAGTAATCCTTTCGTACTAACTATTAAGTCTAAATTTACATGATCCCATAGCAGATAAGAACCGAACTGTCTTGCGACGTTCTTAACCCAACTCACGTAGCGTTTTATTTGACGAACAGTCAAACCCTTACAAGCAACTACAACCTGTAGGATACGCTGAGTCGACATCGAGGTGCCAAACTTCCCTTACAATATGTACTCTCTCGGGAAATAAGCCTGTTCAATTGTTATGATATTTTATCCGTTATAATTTGGTATAAAACCGAATATATTAGTTATATATTCGATAATCACATTACTGATTATATCTCTAAATATTACTATTTAGTTCAGACTATTTCATCATATTTATCTAATAAATTTCAAAAATATTAATAATCTATAAAACCTTACATATAAACTATTTAACCAATGTATAGTTAAATACTATGAATTATGTATCCATATATAATTTATACTTCATACATTCAATATTTTTTATATATTCATAGACATAACTATGAAATAAATCATATGAACTATGAGGTATAACTATAATAGGTTTACCTCGTTCTAATTTTATATAAGAATTTAAATTAAATTTCTGATTTAACTCAATTATCATTTGATTCACATCTTCAATTGTAAATGATTGAGTATTTAATACAAAATTTCTTTGTTTAACATGATTATGATAATATAATCAACCACCATCATCCATAAATCAATAAGCTAAACCTCTAGCCGTTAAATGTTTTTCTATTAATCCTTTAGGTACATATTTTTTATTCGTATCTGGATTAATAAATAAATTAGCTATTTGATTAAATTGTACAACTGATAATGTTTGAAATCCTCAATTTGATACAATTTTACCAGGTGTTACTTTACTTTCTCTATTTTTAGGATGTGGTTCAGAAATTATAAAATCATCAAATACTTTAACAATATGGTTTATATAATCTAAATATTTATTACTTCATTCAAATTTTATACGATGTGTTTTACCATTATTTTGAGTATTAATGCTAGCATCACCTAACATTAAACCTATTAATGTTTCAAATTGTATATTTGTTAAATCAGGTAATTGTTTTTTATATTCTTTATATAATTTATGATTTGGTGACTTTAAATGTAATAAATCTGATTTTAATATTTTATTGTTCATGGTTTTAATATTTATTTTTGAAATTTATTGTCTTAATATGTTGGGCGCTACAATCTTAATATATTAAAAATATATTGTAATGTTATAGATAAGTTATTAACTTAATAATATAGTTCTATATAGAATCTATGAGAGAACTTATCTATATGATTGTTTGAAAGATTATTGTTGATACTACTCACTTTCTAGTCGTTAAACGTTCTTATATCATCATTATTATTATATATTAATAATGTATATCGACATAAGCTTCGCTGTAGATTGTCCTTAATAATATTTTTTAATTAAGGAGTTCCCTACAATTCACCCAATGTATTAATTATCCAACATTATTATGATTATAATATCTTAAATGTGGATAATTTAATATCCAAAGATAATTATAAATATAATATATTAATCTATTATTAATATTTAATAAAATATATTATCTAGGAGGACAACAAATTTATCCCTAACGTACCTTTATCCGTTATCATTATGTCTTACTATCAACAATAATTGTTCACTATACCACACTTATGTGCTCATTTGACCTGTATGTCTTATGATTTGAGTGCCATTACGCTATTACACTTAATATTAACATTATTTAATATGTTACTTAGTATTACTGCTAAGTTATATGACACATCACGTTGTATAACATTGAACAAAATTAATAAATTAATTTCGTATAACTATATACATTATACATAATAATATATTATGTATTTATATTAAAATATATTATGGTTATTTGTATTATGGACACCTCAGATACTATGGCTGAGGTAATCGCCCCAATTAAACTGTCATACAGTAACTGTCACTATATTATAAATATTTAATAAATAATATTTAATTAAATTATTATAATTTTTTATAGTTAAGTTTAATAATTTAACAATATTTCTGATATATATTATCTTAGAAATATATATTAATTATTATACAATATACTGTATACAGTGAAGGTGTTAGGGTCTTCATGTCTTACTACGGGTAAATAGTATCTTCACTATTATTCCAATTTCACTAAGTCTGTTTATGATACAGTTGTAGTATCGTTACGTCATTCATGCAGGGCCATAATTAGTGGTCAATGAATTTCGCTACATTATGATCCTCAGAGTAAGACCGCTATTTAGCAATAGTTTCAAATATATATTATTTAATCTATATTTTTATATATCACTATGGAGCAGTTCTCACACTATATACTATAACTATTGTTTTTGCATAGTGCTGTGTTTTTAGTAAACAGTCGTACTACTATATTTTACATTAATATATATATTATATATATTAAATATCCTATGGCCTAAGCACTAGGAATTTTTTGCCGAGTTCATTATAAACAGTTAACTTATTCATCTTAACCCATTACGAGCTCACATACCAGTGTCGGTTTACATTACAGTATATATTTAAACATCACTTTTCTAGTTAATTATTGCCCCTATTTTTATAAAGGTTAATTACATTAATGTTTATTATTATTAATATATATATATATATTATCTATTTTATCTATCGCTATATCCTTTCAGATATTTAGCTTAAGTACTGTATTTATAGTAAAACCTTATGTTTTAGATGATAAGGTTTATTATTTATATAAATATAAATACCTTATTTTCGTTACTCATGTTAGCATTCTTTGATCAATTATATTAAATTTTTTTAATTTAGTTATTATATTTGTACTTATATAATATACAATAATTCATTGATTATGCTGCTACCCAAATATATATATTTAATATATATATATTATGACAAATTATAGGTTTATAAATTAGGTCCGTTACATTGTCAATATATAATCTATTTATATAAAATAAATATAATATTTTATATATATCAAATATTTTGATATAAATTAGTATGTTGTTACACTATTATTAAAGGATGGTTACTATCAAACCTACCAACTAATTGTATAATAAATTATATATTTTTTGTCCACTTATTAATTAAAATATATTAATATTTTATATATAAATTAAGAACCTTTATAAAATTTATTTAATAATAAATTTATTATTTGTTTTGGGCTGTTTCCCTTTTGACTATTAACCTTATCACTAATAGTCTGATTCTATATAAATTATCAATTAATTATTATGAGATTAAGTATTGTCAGTAAAAGATTATATCTTCCCTGTATTAAAATATATATATTTTATATACTTTAAATACTAAGAGCTATACCTACTAAGATATTATATATAGACCATACGAATATATGTTTCGCAGCAAACCAGCTACCTGTGTGTCAGATTTGACTTTCTCGGCTTACCACATGTCCTCTGATGGTATTGCAACACCAACCAGTTCAGTCATTATAATATTATCCCTCTTTAAAATATATAAATATTTTATTAAAAGTATTATAATACTTGCACATAGTAAGATCACACACTATCGGGTCTCATAATATTAACTTATATTTATAATATTATAAATATTTAATATTTTCATTATGATTTTATTTTTAAAATCTTGCTAATATTATGAACTTGCTAACCCATTATACAAAAGGTACCTACAGTTTATCTTTAATTTAAGATTCCGTATTGCTTATAAAATCACTGATAATAGACTTCCTTCACAGTACTATTAACTTACATAATACTATTTAATCTTAGTGAAAGTATCACTATATTCATGTATTAATATATATAACACACTACTTTAAGATTATATTTATATATTTCGTTCACCACTACTCTATATTAACTTTGTTAATTTATTTTACCTATAGTTACTAAGATGTTTCAGTTCACTATGTTATTTAATTATATAGTTTTCTATTTTGGTTTTAATTTAAATTTATTTTTAAATATTTTATACCTTTCTATTATGTAGTTTTATTCTTACAGTCAATGATTTCTTATATAGTACTATATAACTCACTTCATATCATATGTACTCACTTACTTATATATTTTTATTAAATTTATAATATTTATTATATATTATAAGTATAATATGACATCATGTAACGGTTACAAGGAAGATTGCAAATCTTACCTATTTGAGTTCGACTCTCATTGATGTCTTTATTTATTTAATATAAGTAATTTATAAGGGATTATAGTATAGTTGGTAGTACATTAACTTTGCACGTTAAAAACATGGGTTCAACTCCCATTGGTTCCATATTATAATTAATATAATATATATAAATAATAGTATAGTTATATAATAATAAATATATAAAATTATTATAATGTATAAATTGTTGAAGAAACAATATGATATAAATCATTTATAATAAATTGAGGATATATACCTATAAATAATGTAGGTAAAATTAAAGAAACTAACATAACAGATTCTCTAGAAGTTAAATCACCAATATTTGAAATATTTGGAGAATAACCACCAGTTATACGATTAGTTAATTTCATTTGATATGTAGCAGATAATAAAACACTAAATGTAGCTATAGTTGCTAAAATAGGAGATGTTTTAAATGCACCATAAATACTAAAGAATTCACCAATAAAGTTAGCTGATAAAGGAGTACCAATATTAGCAAAAGATAATACTATAAAGTATAAACTAAATAATGGCATAAATGATAATAAACCATTATAATAAGCAACTATACGAGTATGATAACGATCATATAAAATACCACCTACAGCTATAAATAAACCAGGAGAAACTAAACCATGAGCAATACTTAATAAATAAGAACCTTCAATACCAATAATATTATTAGCAAATACACCTAAAATACAAACACTCATATGAGAAACAGAACTGTAAGCAATAATAACTTTTAAATCAACTTGAACTATAGTTATTAAACTAACTATTATTATAGTTAATACACATATAACATAAACAATAGGAGTAAATAATAAAGTACCTTCTGATAATACTGGTAATAATCAACGTATTATTAAATAAACTGTTAATTTTAATACTAAACCAGCTAATAATATACTACCAGCTAATGGAGATTCAGAATGAACAACAGGTAATCAAATATGTAATGGATATAATGGTGATTTTATCATAATAGCTATAAATAATCCTAATCATAATATAGTTTGAATATCAATTGATAATACTAAA